TGAAAATTTTATTTAATTTTTAAAACTTTATAAGAAAATAATTTTAAAATATTTAAATTTTTTAAAATTATTAATTATCTATTTAATAACTTAAATTAGTACATTAATATATATAATATAAATTCTATTTAAAATTTATAATTTTATATTAAATTTAATTTTTGCTATTAAATATTTATAGATATAAATATTTAAAAAATTTTAAATTACATTTAAAAACTATATTCAAGAATATATTTTTAAATGTAATTTAAAATTTCCATTAAATATTTATTGAATAAGATTTTAATAATATATATTTATTCGTGCTATTTATATATATATATTGAATATATTAATATATATATTATTTATATTATTATCAATATAAATTGTAAAGATCTAATTATTTATATAAATAATATTAACAATTATGATTTAACCATTTCCTATAGTGCTATTATCTATCTTTAATATAGATTATTAATTTATAGACTAAACTATGCCTTATATAAATTGGAGGTTTTTTTGAGGGTTATTAATATATTTATTGAAAAAATATCAATTTATACACATAGATTATCTATATATCATAGATATAGATAATCTATATATATATAGATAGAAAATTTTTTTCAATTTTTAAATTTTTTAAAAAAAAATTAAATTTTTTTTTAATTTATTCAAAAAAAAAAAAAAAAAATTTAGAATGAAATATATATTATATTTTTAAATTTTTAAAAATAAATTTTAAAAATTTAAATATTTTTAAATATATTTTTATCTATTTTAATAAAATAGGAATTAATTAAAAAAAAATTATATACTATTTTAAATTATTTTAATAAAATAATTAAATATTTTAAATCTTAATATTAAAATTAAAATAACTTATAAAATAAATAAAAAAAATGATATTATTAATAAAAATTAATTGATAATTAATTTTTAATTAATTTTATACTAAAAAAATTATTATTATAGGGAAATAATATAATATTTTAGTATAAAAATTAATAATAAAAATTGAGGTTTAATTAAATAATTAATTTTTTATATTAAATTTATATAATAAAAGGGGTATTATAATAATTTAATATAAAAAGTTAATTATTTATTTAAAAATTAATTAGTTAAAATTGAAATTTAATTAAATAATTAATTTTTTATATTAAATTTATATAATAAAAGGGGTATTATAATAATTTAATATAAAAAGTTAATTATTTATTTAAAAATTAATTAGTTAAAATTGAAATTTAATTAAATAATTAATTTTTTATATTAAATTTATATAATAAAAAGGGGTGTTATAATAATTTAATATAAAAAGTTAATTATTTATTTAAAAATTAATTAATAAAAAATTGAGTTTTAACTAAATAATTAATTATTTAATTAAATTTTTTTTTTATTAAATTTTTAATTAATTCATTTGAAAATTTTATTTAATAATTTATAATTAATTTTAAATTAATCGCTTATTTATTAAATTTTATATAAAAAAAATTGCTAAATAAAATTTAATAAATAAAGAGTTGAAATTAGGAGGATATACTAACTTTAGTTATTAAAAAAATAAATTATAAAGAATTATTTTATAAATATAAATGTTTAATTATTTATGAATATATTTATACTTTATAAAATTATTTAATTATAATTAATTAATTTATTTTTATCATTTAATTTAAAATTTTTAACTTATAAAGTTTTATTTTGGCTTAAAAAATTTATTATTAATTTATATTATATGTAAATTTTTGTGTGATTATATAATTTATTTAAAAAGTAATTATATTTTATTTATTTGCAATAATTAATATTATTAATTAAAGAAATTTAAAAATAGAAATATTATTATAATATTGACTTAATTTGTGCCAGCAGTTGCGGTTATACAAATAATATAAATAAATTTTATTAATAAAAGTTAAATAATTTAATTTAAAATAAAAATTAATTTATTAAGTGAAATTTTAAATTAATAATATTTTTATATAAAAAATTATTAAAGCTATAAATTTTTAACTAAAAACTAGGATTAGATACCCTATTATTTAAAATGTAATATTTATTTATTTGAGTAGTATTAGTTATGTTCTTGAAACTTAAAAAATTTGGCGGTATTTTAGTCTATTCAGAGGAACTTGTTTTTTAATCGATAATCCACGATGTACCTTACTTAAAATTGTTATTCAATTTATATATCGTTGTTATTAGAATATTTTATAAGAATAATAATTTTCTATAATTTATAATAAAATTAATATCAAATCAAGGTGTAGTTTATTTTTAAGTATAAATGAGTTACAATAAAATTTATTTATATGAATTTAATTATGAAAAAATTAATGAAATTGGATTTGATAGTAAAGTTATAAAGATAAATAATTTGATTTTAGCTCTAAAATATGTACATATCGCCCGTCGCTCTTGTTATTAAAATAAGATAAGTCGTAACATAGTAGATGTACTGGAAAGTGTATCTAGAATCAATTTAAAGCTTATATAGAAAAGCCTTTCATTTACATTGAAAAGAATTTTGTGCAAATCAATATAAATTGATTAATAATTATTTATTTAATTTTTTTATTTGTTAAATTTTATATTATTAAAAATAATTATTTAATTTAAAGTTTTAGTATTATATATATAATAAATAAATTTAATTATAGTTTATTAGTATTGTGAAATAATATTTAAATATAATGAAAAATTTTTATTTTAAAAGAAAATTTTATTTATTGTATCTTGTGTATCAGAGTATATTAAATAAAAAATAATAATTTTATTTTTCTCGATTTTAAAAGATTTAATAAATTATAAAAATTAATGTAATAAAATTATTTTTAATAATTTATTAGAAATGAAATGTTATTCGTTTTTAAAGGTATCTAGTTTTTTAAGAAATAAATTTAATTTAATTTTAAAAATTTATTTATTTATTTATTTTAATTAAATAATTTTTTAAATTTTATATTTTATGGGATAAGCTATAAAATAAATTTTTATAAATAATAAATAAAATTTAAAATATTATATGTTTAGAATTATCAATTTTTATTAAATTTGTTATAAATTAATTTTTATATTAAATTATTTATTATATTTTAAATTTTTATTAAAATATTTATTTAAATTTTAAAAATAAATTAATAATGATATAATTAGTATATTAATAATTTTAAAAATATATTTTAATATGATAAGTTTATGTAAAGAATTCGGCAATAATAATATTCGCCTGTTTAACAAAAACATGTCTTTTAGAAATTAATTTAAAGTCTAACCTGCCCAATGAATTTTTTTAATGGCCGCAGTATTTTAACTGTGCAAAGGTAGCATAATCATTAGTCTTTTAATTGAAGGCTGGAATGAATGGTTGGACGAAATATTAACTGTTTCATTTAAATTTATAATAGAATTTTATTTTTTAGTCAAAAAGCTAAAATATTATTAAAAGACGAGAAGACCCTATAAATCTTTATATATTTATTATTTTAATTTTATAGATAATTTTAATTATAATAAAATTATATATTTTATTGGGGTGATATTAAAATTTAATTAACTTTTAAAATTTAAATCATTAATTTATGAATAATTGATCCATTTTTAATGATTATAAAATTAAGTTACTTTAGGGATAACAGCGTAATTTTTTTGGAGAGTTCATATTGATAAAAAAGATTGCGACCTCGATGTTGGATTAAGATATAATTTTAGGTGCAGCCGTTTAAATTTAAAGTCTGTTCGACTTTTAAAATCTTACATGATCTGAGTTCAAACCGGTGTAAGCCAGGTTGGTTTCTATCTTTAATTAATTAAAATATTTTAGTACGAAAGGATTAAATATTTAAATAATATATTTTTAGTTTTAGAATATAATTAATAATTAATAACTATTTTGGCAGATTAATGTAATAAATTTAGAATTTATAAATGTAATTTATATTACAAATAGTACTTGTTTTATATAGAAATTATTTTATTTTTAATTATAAGTTTAATATTAATTATTTGTGTTTTGGTAAGAGTTGCTTTTTTAACTTTATTAGAACGTAAAGTTTTAGGATATATTCAAATTCGTAAAGGTCCTAATAAAGTTGGATTAATGGGTATTCCTCAGCCTTTTTGTGATGCAATTAAATTATTTACTAAAGAACAAACTTATCCTTTAGTATCAAATTATATTTCTTATTATTTTTCTCCTATTTTTTCTTTATTTTTATCTTTATTATTATGAATATGTATACCTTTTTTTATTAAATTATTTTCTTTTAATTTAGGATTATTATTTTTTATATGTTGTACTAGAATGGGTGTCTATAGAGTAATAATTGCTGGTTGATCTTCTAATTCTAATTATGCTTTATTAGGAGGATTACGATCTGTTGCTCAAACTATTTCTTATGAAGTTAGTTTATCTTTAATTTTATTATCTTTTATTTTTTTAATTAATAATTATAATATATTAAATTTTTATTATTATCAAACTTATTTGTGATTTTTTTTTATTTTATATCCTTTAATATTTATTTGATTGATTATTTCTTTAGCAGAAACTAATCGAACACCTTTTGATTTTGCTGAAGGAGAATCAGAATTAGTGTCAGGGTTTAATGTTGAATATAGAAGAGGTAGATTTGCATTAATTTTTTTATCTGAATATGCAAGAATTTTATTTATAAGTATATTATTTTCACTAATTTTTTTAGGAGGAGATGTTATAAATTTTATATTTTATTTTAAATTAATATTTATTTCTTTTGTATTTATTTGAGTTCGTGGTACTTTACCTCGTTTTCGTTATGATAAATTAATATATTTAGCATGAAAGAGATTTTTACCTTTTTCTTTAAATTATTTATTATTTTTTATTGGTTTAAAAATTTATTTATTTAATTTTATTTAATTAATTAAATTTAGTAAAGTTAATAGAAAATTAATAATTTCTATATTATGTTTTCAAAACATATGCTTATTCAAGCTCATTAACTAATTTTAATTTAATAGATTATCTCATCATTTACAAATTAATGGATTAATTAAATAATATATAAAATATAATACTGTTAATAATTGACCAATTAAAATATAAGGATCTTCTACTGGACGAGCTCCAATTCATGTTAATAAAATAATAATTGTAACTATAATTCAAAATAAAATTTGATTAATAGGATAAAATTCAATACCTCGAAATTTACTTAAATTATAAAATGGCATAATTATTAAAATAGCAATTGATATTACTAAAGCAATTACTCCTCCTAATTTATTAGGAATTGATCGTAAAATAGCATAAGCAAATAAAAAGTACCATTCAGGTTGAATATGAATTGGAGTTACCAAAGGATTTGCTGGAATAAAATTATCTGGATCTCCTAATATATAAGGGTTTATTAATGTTAGTATGGTTAATAATATTATTATAATAATAAATCCTCTAATATCCTTATAAGTAAAATAAGGATGAAATGGAATTTTATCTAAATTTGAATTTAATCCTATAGGGTTATTAGACCCTGTTTGATGTAAAAATAATAAGTGAATTATAACAGTTGCTAATACAATAAAAGGTAGAATAAAATGGAAAGTAAAAAATCGAGTTAAAGTAGCATTATCAACTGCAAATCCTCCTCAAATTCATTGTACTAAGTCTAGCCCTAAATAAGGAATAGCAGATAATAAATTAGTAATTACTGTGGCCCCTCAGAAAGATATTTGTCCTCATGGAAGAACATACCCTATAAAAGCTGTTGCTATTACTAAAAATAAAATAATTGTTCCTGATAATCAAGTAGGAGTAAATAAGTAAGATCCATAATATATTCCTCGTCCTACATGTAAGTAAATACAAATAAAAAAAAAAGATGCACCATTAGCATGTAATGTTCGTAATAATCATCCATAATTTACATTTCGACAAATATGATCTACACTATTAAAAGCTATATTAATATCAGCCGTATAATGTATAGCTAAAAATAATCCTGTTAAAATTTGAATAATTAAACATAATCCTAATAAAGATCCAAAATTTCATCAAATAGAAATATTGGCTGGAGAGGGTAAATCTACTAATGCATTATTAGCAATTTTTAAGATTGGGTGGTTAGTTCGTAAAGGTATATTCATTAGTTAATTTATTGATCGAACTGGACCGTAGAATAATTTAGTAATTTTTACAGTGGCAATTAATGTAATTAATAAATAATTAATTAATAAAATTGTAATTATATTAGTAGGATAGTTATATAATTTATTTAAATTTAAAGTATTTTCTCTAATATATGAATTAATACCTGTAATAGATATTATTTCATTATTAATTGAATTAAATATTAAAATTATTTTATCTATAAAAATAATTATAATAGTTATAATAAAAAAATTAATTAATAATAATATTAATATTTTTATTGAAAAAGTAAATATTTCATTAGATGCTAAAGAAGTTACATAAATAAATAAAACTAATATACCTCCAATAAAAATTAAAAATAATATATAAGAAAATCAAAATCTTTTTGTTATTAAACCTGAAATAATAGCAATTATAATAGTTTGAATTAATAGTATTATTCCTATACTTAGTGGGTGATTTATTTGTATAAATATAAATCCTAGTATTAAAATTATAATATATAAAATAAGTTGTAAGATATCAAGAAATAGTTTAATTAAAATATTAATTTTGGAGATTAATGATAAAGATATTTCTTTTTTCTTGAAGTTTAAAAAGAAAAAATTCTTATTTTTGATTTACAAGACCAATGTTTTTTTTAAACTATTAAAACAAATGATAATATTAATTAATTGAGGGTTACCTTTTTTTTTAATAATAATAGGAATTTTTATTTTTATTTCTAATCGAAAACATTTATTATCTATACTTTTAAGATTAGAATATATTGTTTTATCTTTATTTTATTTGTTATTTATTTATTTAAATATATTAAATTATGAAAATTATTTTAGAATAGTTTTTATAACTTTTAGAGTTTGTGAAGGAGTTTTAGGACTATCAATTTTAGTATCTATAATTCGTATATATGGAAATGATTATTTTCAATCTTTTAATATTTTACAATGTTAAAAATTTTATTTATATTAATTATATTATTTCCTTTTTGTTTTATAACAAATATATTTTGAATGGTTCAAAATATATTATTTTTAATTATATTTATTTTATTAATCAATAATTATTTTACTAATTATTGAATAATAATTTCTTATTTTTTAGGTATAGATTTACTTTCTTATGGAATAATTTTATTGAGTTTTTGAATTTGTGCTTTAATATTAATGGCAAGTTATTCAGTTAATAAATATAATAATTATCAAAAATTATTTTTATTTAATTTTTTAATTTTATTATTAATATTATTTATAACTTTTAGAAGTATAAATATATTTTTATTTTATTTATTTTTTGAGTGTAGATTAATTCCTACTTTATTAATAATTTTAGGGTGAGGGTATCAGCCTGAACGTTTACAAGCAGGAATATATTTATTATTTTATACTTTATTAGTGTCATTACCGATATTAGTTGCTATTTTTTATCTTTATAATAATTATAATACAATAAATTTTTATTTGATTAATAATTATAATATAACTTATATAATTTTATATATCTCATTAATTTTATCTTTTTTAGTTAAAATACCAATATTTTTAGTTCATTTATGATTACCAAAAGCTCATGTTGAAGCTCCTGTAGCAGGATCTATAATTTTAGCTGGAATTATATTAAAATTAGGAGGATATGGATTATTACGATTTTTTTCTTTTTTACAGATTCTAGGAATTAAGTATAACTATTGATTTATAAGAATTAGTTTAGTAGGGGGAGTTTTAGTAAGTTTAATTTGTTTACGACAAACTGATTTGAAGGCATTAATTGCTTATTCATCAGTCGCCCATATAGGGATTGTACTAAGAGGATTAATAACTATAACTTATTGAGGTATTTCTGGATCTTATACATTAATAATTGCTCATGGATTATGTTCATCAGGATTATTTTGTTTAGCTAATATTACATATGAGCGACTAGGTAGTCGAAGATTATTAATTAATAAAGGACTATTAAATTTTATACCTTCTATAACTTTATGATGATTTTTATTATGTTCTGCTAATATAGCTGCTCCTCCAACTTTAAATTTATTAGGAGAAATTTCTTTATTAAATAGAATTGTAAGTTGATCTATATTAACAATATTTCTTTTAATTTTTACATGTTTTTTTAGTGCTGCTTATACCTTATACTTATATGCTTATAGACAACATGGTAAATTATATTCAGGAATTTATTCTTTTAGAATAGGATTTAATCGTGAATATTTGTTATTATTTTTACATTGATTTCCTTTAAATTTATTAGTAATAAAATCTGAAATAAGTTTATTATGATTATAATTTAAATAGTTTAATTAAAAATATTGATTTGTGGTGTCAAGGATATGAATTTATTCATTTTAAATTATGAAATATTTATCAATTTGTTTAATAAACTTTATTTTTTTATTTACAATAAGAATTAGTTTATTATTATGTTCAATATATTTCATTTTAAATGAAATTGTATTTTTTTTGGAGTGAGAATTAGTTTCATTAAATTCAATAAGAGTTGTAATAACTTTTTTATTTGATTGAATAAGATTAATATTTATATCTTTTGTTTTATTTATTTCATCATTAGTAATTTATTATAGAAAAGAGTATATAATTGATGATATAAATATTAATCGATTTATTATATTAGTATTAATATTTGTTTTATCAATAATATTTTTAATTATTAGCCCAAATTTAATTAGTATTTTATTAGGGTGAGATGGACTAGGATTAGTATCTTATTGTTTAGTAATTTATTTTAATAATGTAAAATCTTATAATGCGGGAATATTAACTGCTTTATTAAATCGAATTGGAGATGTATTTTTATTATTAGCTATTGCTTGAATATTAAATTATGGAAGATGAAATTACATTTTTTATTTAGAATTTATAATAAATGATAAAGAAATATTATTTATTAGAATTTTAGTTACATCTGCTGCAATAACAAAAAGAGCTCAAATTCCTTTTTCTTCTTGGTTACCCGCAGCTATAGCAGCTCCAACTCCTGTATCTGCTTTAGTTCATTCTTCAACTTTAGTAACAGCAGGAATTTATTTATTAATTCGATTTAATATATTATTATGTAATTCATTTGTAAGTCAATTATTATTATTAATAGCTGGTCTAACTATATTTATATCTGGTTTAGGAGCAAATTTTGAATTTGATTTAAAAAAAATTATTGCTTTATCAACATTAAGTCAATTAGGATTAATAATAATAATTTTATCAATAGGATATTATAAATTAGCTTTTTTTCATTTATTAACTCATGCTTTATTTAAAGCATTACTTTTTATATGTGCAGGAGCAATTATTCATAATATAAATAATTCTCAAGATTTACGATTAATAGGAGGGTTAAGAATATTTATACCTTTAACTTCTTCTTGTTTTAATGTAGCTAATTTAGCTTTATGTGGTATACCTTTTTTAGCTGGATTTTATTCAAAAGATTTAATTTTAGAAGTTGTTTCTTTAAGAATAATAAATTTATTTATTTATTATTTATTTTTTTTTTCAACTGGTTTAACTGTTTGTTATTCTTTACGATTAGTTTATTATTCAATAACTGGAGATTTAAATTGTAGTTCATTAAATGTTTTAAATGATGAAAGTTGAGTAATATTAAAGGGAATATTAGGATTAATATTTATAAGAATTATAGGGGGGAGAATATTAAGTTGATTAATTTTTAATACCCCTTATACTATTTGTTTACCTTTTTATTTAAAATTTATAACTTTATTTGTATGTATTGTAGGAGGTTTAATAGGGTATTTAATTTCTAATGTTTCTTTATATATAACAAATAAATCTTTAAATAATTATTATATTAGAATATTTATTGGGTCTATATGATTTATACCTTATATTTCTACTTATGGAGTAATTAATTATTCATTAAAAATTGGAATGAATGTAGTAAAAAGTTTTGACCAAGGTTGATCAGAATTTATAGGAAGACAAAATTTATATAAACAATTAGTTAATTATTCTCAATATAATTATATTTTACAAAATAATAATTTAAAAATTTATTTAATAATTTTTGTTTTATGAATTATTATTTTATTAATATTTTTAATTTTATTATAATTTAAATAGCTTATAATTAGAGTATAACATTGAAGATGTTAGGGAGATTTATTAATCTTTAAATAATTAAATAATTATTTTTAGTAATTTATAAAAATAGTATTTTATTTTTACAATGAAAATGTAATGTTTTTATTAAACTATATAAATATAGTAAAAGAAATATAAATGGAATTAAACCATTAAAATAAAAAGTTAGCAGCTTTTATTTGATCTACATATTTCTTTAATTGGAATATATATTTCATTTTTATCATTAACAGTGATATACCTCTATTTTGGTTTCAATTAATAATTTAAGAATAAGGGTATATAAATACCTAAGATTAGGTCGAAACTAATTACAATAAATCGTTTCATATTCAAGGTAAATTTAATAAGTAAATAATTTTTGAATGCAAATCAAATGTTATAAATTTTTAACTATAACCCTAATTAGATCAATTTAATATTCCTTGGTTTCATTCATGATATAACCCTAATAATAAAATTAAAATAAAAATAATTGAAGTAATTCTTCATATTATTAAATTAGAAAATTTAATAATTAAAATTATAGGTAAAATTAATGCAATTTCTACATCAAAAATTAAAAAAATAATAGTAATTAAAAAAAATTTTAAAGAAAAAGGTAAACGAGAAGAAGATATAGGATCAAATCCACATTCAAAAGGAGATCTTTTTTCTCGATCTCTAAATCTTTTTTTAGATAAAATTGTTGCTAATATTATAACAATAATTGATAAAGATATAATAATTAATGAAATTAATAAAATAGAAAAAATTATTTATATTATTATTAATAATAAACTTTATGATTGGAAGTCATATATACTTTTTATACTATATAAATATATTATCCTCCTCATCAATAAATTGAAATATATAAAAATAATCAAACAATATCTACAAAATGTCAATATCATGCGGCTGCTTCAAATCCAAAGTGATGAGTTTGTGAAAAATGATTATTTAAATGTCGAATTAAGCAAATTAATAAAAATGTTGTTCCAATTAATACATGAAGACCATGAAATCCTGTTGCTATATAAAAAGTAGATCCATAAACAGAATCTGCAATTCTAAAAGGAGCTTCAATATATTCATAAGCTTGTAATATAGAAAAGTAAATTCCTAATAAAACTGTAAAAAATAATCCTTGAGTAGTTTGTGAAAAATTTCCTCTTATTAAACTATGATGGGCTCATGTAACAGTAATTCCTGAGGCTAGTAAAATAGTAGTATTTAATAATGGAATTTGGAAAGGATTAAAAGGGATAATACCCAAAGGAGGTCAAATAGCTCCTAATTCAATAGCTGGGGATAAACTACTATGAAAAAAAGCTCAGAAAAAAGATGAAAAAAATAAAACTTCAGATAAAATAAATAAAATTATTCCTCATCGTAAACCTGTTGTTACAGAATAAGTATGTAATCCTTGAAAAGTTCTTTCTCGAGATACATCTCGTCATCATTGATAAACTGTTAAAATAGTAATTATAGTTCCTAATATTATTAAAGATATATTATATTGATGGAATCATTTTACTAACCCTGAAACTATTGTTATAGTCCCAATAGCTCCTGTTAGAGGTCATGGGCTGTAATCAACTAAATGAAAAGGATGATTTGAATGGGTTGACATTTATTAAAAATATAATATATATTTCATTCTAAATTTTAAATTACTTCTCTAGAATATAAAGTACTTAATACAGCAAATACATAAGATTGAATAATAGCAACTGCTGATTCTAAAGTTAATAATAATATTTGTACAACTAATAATAATCCAACAATTATAGTAGATAATCCAGGTCCTGTATTACCTAATAATGTTATTAATAAATGTCCTGCAATTATATTAGCAGTTAATCGGACAGCTAAAGTTATTGGACGAATAATATTTCTAATTGTTTCAATACATACTATAAAAGGTATTAAAACAGATGGAGTTCCTTGAGGAACTAAATGAGCAAATATATGTTGAGTATGATTTAATCATCCATAAAATATAAAAGAAAGTCATAAAGGTAAAGCTAATACTAATGTTAAAGTTAAATGACTAGTACTAGTAAAAATATAAGGGAATAACCCTATAAAATTATTAAATAAAATTAGTCTAAATAAGGAAACAAAAATAAGGGTTATACCTTTTTGGTTAGGATTTCCCAATAAAATTTTAAATTCTATATGTAATGTAGTTAAAATTTTATTTCAAATAATATGATATCGAGAAGGTAAAAATCAATATATTGATGGAATTATTAATAATCCAATAAAAGTTCTTAATCAATTAAAAGATATATTAAATACACTAGAAGCAGGGTCAAAAACAGAAAATAAATTAGTTATCATTTTCAATTTATGGAATTTGTAATAATTTTATTTAAATTTTTAGATTTAGAAGTTAAAGGAAAATAAATAAAATAATTTATTATATTAAATAAGATAAAAATAATCGTAAATAAAACAAATAAACTTAATCATCTAATAGGAGCTATTTGAGGAATTAAAAAATATTATAGTTATAATAATTTTAGTTTGACATACTAATGTTATAAATTTTAACTAATTTTTTTTTTTTTTTTTTTCATTAAAAGTAATTGCTAAATTACTATAACATGGTTTAAGAGACCAGTACTTGCTTTCAGTCATTTAATGTTTAATTTATATTAGAAATTCATTTAATAAAAAAATTAATAGGAACTCTTTCAATTACAATTGGTATAAATCTATGATTTGCTCCACAAATTTCTGAACATTGCCCAAAAAATAAACCTGGTCGGTTAATAAAAAAATTTGTTTGATTTAATCGACCTGGAGTACCATCAATTTTTACTCCTAAAGCAGGAACTGTTCATGAATGAATAACATCTGTAGCTGTAACTAAAATACGAATTTGTGAATTTATTGGTAATACAATTCGATTATCAACATCTAATAATCGAAAGCTATTTATGTTTAAATCATTAGTAGGAATTATATAAGAATCAAATTCAATATTTAAAAAATCAGAATATTCATAACTTCAGTATCATTGATGTCCAATTGATTTTAATGTAATAGAAGGTTCATTAATTTCATCTAGTAAATATAATAATCGTAAAGATGGAAAAGCAATAAAGAATAAAATAAATGTTGGTAAAATAGTTCAAATTACTTCAATAGTTTGTCCATGTAATAAATAACGATTACTATAGTTATTAAAAAATAATATAAATATTATATAACTTACTATTACTGTAATTATAATTAAAATTAATATTGTATGATCATGAAAAAATGTTAATTGTTCTATTAATGGTGAGGCACTGTCTTGTAAATTTAAATTTGCTCATGTTGACATTTTTCTAATAAAAGTAAAATACTTTATATATGAAGCTTAAATCCATTGCACTAATCTGCCATATTAGAAATTAGATAGTAATGGTAATTCTGAATAACTATGTTCTGCAGGAGGAATATTTTGATATCATTCAATTGAAGAATTTAATTGTATTGTATAAATTACTTGTCGTTGTTTAATTATACTTTTTCAAATAATAATTATAAATATAATAATTCCTACTAATGAAATTGTAGACCCAATTGTAGAGATAATATTTCATGTTGTATAAGCATCAGGATAATCTGAATATCGTCGAGGTATCCCTGCTAACCCTAAAAAATGTTGAGGAAAAAATGTTAAATTTACTCCAATAAATATAATAAAAAATTGAGTTTTAAGTCATTTTATATTTAATGTTAATCCAGTAAATAGTGGATATCAATGTACAAATCCTGCTATAATAGCAAATACTGCTCCTATAGATAATACATAATGAAAATGAGCAACTACATAATAAGTATCATGTAGAATAATATCAATTGAAGAATTTGCTAATACTACTCCTGTTAATCCTCCTACAGTAAATAAGAATACAAATCCTAATGATCATAAAATAGCAGGGGTATAAATTAATTGAGTACCATGTAAAGTAGCTAGTCAACTAAAAATTTTAATTCCTGTTGGAATAGCAATAATTATTGTTGCTGATGTAAAATAAGCTCGAGTATCTACATCTATTCCAACTGTAAATATATGGTGAGCTCATACAATAAATCCTAATAATCCAATAGCTAATATTGCATAAATTATTCCTAATGAACCAAAGGTTTCTTTTTTTCCACATTCTTGACTAATAATATGAGAAATTATACCAAATCCTGGAAGAATTAAAATATAAACTTCTGGGTGTCCAAAAAATCAAAATAAATGTTGATATAAAATAGGGTCTCCTCCTCCAGCAGGATCAAAAAATGAAGTATTTAAATTTCGATCAGTTAATAATATAGTAATAGCTCCTGCTAAAACTGGTAAAGATAACAGTAGTAATAAAGCTGTAATAACAACTGATCAAACAAATAATGGTATACGATCATATGAAATTCCATTAGATCGTATATTAATAACAGTAGTAATAAAATTTACTGCTCCTAAAATAGAAGATATACCAGCTAAATGAAGAGAAAAAATTGCTAAATCAACAGAAGCTCCTCTATGAGCAATTCTAGAAGAAAGAGGAGGGTATACTGTTCACCCTGTTCCAGCTCCATTTTCAACTATACTACTTATTAGTAGTAAAGTTAAAGAAGGAGGCAATAATCAAAAACTTATATTATTTATTCGAGGAAAAGCTATATCTGGAGCTCCTAATATTAAAGGCACCAATCAATTTCCAAATCCTCCAATTATAATTGGTATTACTATAAAAAAAATTATAACAAAAGCATGGGCTGTAACAATTACGTTATAAATTTGATCATCTCCAATTAAAGCTCCTGGATGTCCAAGTTCTGCACGAATTAGAATTCTTAAAGAGGTTCCCACTATTCCAGCTCAGGCTCCAAATAAAAAATATAATGTTCCAATATCTTTATGATTAGTTGAAAACAATCATTGTCGCGAAGACAATTAATTGATTAAATGGCTGAAAATATAGGCGGTAGACTGTAAATCTATTTATAAGAAATTATTCTTTTTAATCAAAATTTAAAAGTTTTATATTCATTTAAAATGATATTAGATTGCAATTCTAAAGGAATAACTAAAGTTATTAAAACTTAAAAGATTTCTTTTATTTATAACTTTGAAGGCTATTAGTTTTATTTAACTTAAAGTTTTTTAAAAATTAAATTAAATAATACATAATTCTAATAATAAATAAGCCGAAAGTTGAAAAAAAAGAAAAAATTAAGTATAAATTGATTATAAAATTATTTCATAAAATATTAAAATTTCAATTATTTTCATAATAATTTAGTATAAAAGCTGTATAACATAATCGTAAATAAAAAAATAAAGTTAATAATGTTATAATAATTATAATGGTTAATATAAATAATTGATTATTAAAAGTTAAATATTGAATTGTTAATCATTTAGGAATAAACCCTAAAAATGGGGGTAATCCTCCTAAGGATAAAAAATTTAAAAATAATGAAAATTTAAAAGTTTTATTAAACATAAATAATGAAAATAATTGGTTAATATGAAATATTTTAAATATATTAAATAAAAAAATTAAATTAAAAGATATAAAAGTATAAAATATAAAATAAGTAATTCACAAAGCTTCATTTGAGTATATACTTATTAATATTCATCCTAAATGATTAATAGATGAAAAAGTTATTAATTTACGTAAAGAAGTTTGATTTAATCCTCCTAATGAACCAATAATAACAGATAATAAAATACATCAAAATAATATAAATTTAATAAGTAAATATGAAATTAATATTAAAGGGCCAATTTTTTGTCAAGTTATTAAAATTAATGAATTTATTCAATTTAAACCTTCTATTACATTAGGGAATCAAAAATGAAAAGGGGCAGTTCCTCTTTTTATTAATAATGTTGATAAAATTATTATATTTACATAATTAGTTTCATTAATTTGTATTATAAAATTATTTTGATATATAAATAAAATTGTAGAGAATAATAAAATTGAAGATGCTAAAGCTTGTGTTAAAAAATATTTTAATGAAGCTTCATTAGATATTAAATTATTATCTCTTATAAGGGGGATAAAAGATAATAAATTAATTTCTAATCCTATTCAAGCTCCTATTCATGAATTTGATGAAATAGTAATTATAGTTCTTATTATTAAAATAAAAATAAATAAAATTTTAGATGAATTGTTAAAAATTAAAAAGAAAAGGATTAAAACCTTTATAGGTGGGGTATGAACCCAATAGCTTAATTAGCTTATCTTTTTAATTATAATTTAATTATATATTTTAGTGTAAGAAGCACATAAGTTTTTGATACTTTTAGGAATGGTTTAATTCCATTAAATATAAAATAAAATAATGAATATAATATTAATTATATAATTTACTCTATCAAAGTAATCCTTTTATCAGGCAATTCATT